AATAAGATGCCTGATTAAAGGGTTACTTTGATAGAGTAAATTATGCAAGTTTGCTTTTATTGTATAATCAAGAATTAAACTTGTCTAATAGATTCAAAATCTTTTGTGCTTCATACACTTTTATACATTATTTTTAAATTAAAAGAAGTAAGCTAATTTTTTTAAGCTCTTAGGTTCATACCCTAATTATAAAAGTAAAATCTTTTCTTCTTTAATAATTAAATCAAATTCATTTACCTTATCTTTTTTTTTAATCTTTTTATCTGGTATATTTATATGTTTATGTTCAAATAATTGAATTTTTATTTGATGTGGATTGGAACTTAGTTTAATTTCAATTTTACCTTTAATGGTTAATGATAGGGTTTTATCTTCTGAATCTTCAGTCAGATATTTTTTGGTCCAGAGTATAGGTTCATCGCTTTTGGTTTTGGGTTTAGTCAATATGATAATAATGAATTGAGGATATGATTTGTTTATTTCTATTTCCTTAATAATTAAAATGGGAGTCGCCCCCTTCCATTTATGATTATTGAGGATTATTGATGGATTAACATTCATACCTTTAATTATTATTTTTTCTTTTGCTAAATTACCTTCGCTAATAATTCTAACTTTTAATTCATCTAGATTAGTATTATTTATTGTTGTGTCATTATTTTTAGGTTCAGTATCTGGATTGAATCAATCATCTATTTTGAAAATTCTTAGTTATTCTTCAATTTTTAATATGGGTATAATATTGATTTTGATTAATAATAATTCCATATTACTTTTATATTTATTTGTTTATTCTATGTTAATTTTAATTTTCATTTTATTTTCTTTTAAAATGAATATTTTTTATTTAAGCCAAATGGTTATGAGTGATGAACTATTAATAAATAAAATTACATTATGGATAACATTACTTTCAATATCAGGTGTACCACCTTTAATTGGGTTTTCTATTAAAATTATAGTTATTGAATATTTAATTTTAAATAATTTAATTTTTATTCTGGTTATTATTTCTTTAACATCTATTTTAATCACATTTTTTTATTTGCGTATATCTTATTCTTCAATAATGATTTTTTCTTTTGGTGTTAAATGATTATTGATTGAGTGGAATAATTATTCTATACTGTTTTTAATTTTTAATTTAATTGTAATTCCAGTTTATTTTACTTTAAAATTTTCAGGTTAATGAAGTCTTTAAGTTAATCAAACTATTAGCCTTCAAAGTTGAATATACTTTATTTAGGTAAGCCTTAATTGTATATATCTTCAAATTTGCAATTTAATATTTTGGTTAAACTACAAGACTTTACTAAGAAGGTTAAACCTTTAAATAAATTTACAATTTATCACCTAATTCGGACATCTTAATTTCATGATGAAATGATTATTCTCAACAAATCATAAAGATATCGGTACTATGTACCTTATTTTTGGTATTTGATCTGGTATAGTTGGAATGATTTTAAGAATGTTGATTCGAATTGAATTATCACGACCTGGTGCTTTATTGAATAATGATCAGGTTTATAATGTTATTGTTACTTCTCATGCATTTGTAATGATTTTTTTTATAGTGATACCTATTATAATTGGTGGTTTTGGTAATTGATTACTTCCATTAATAATTGGAGCCCCAGATATAGCTTTTCCTCGATTGAATAATATGAGATTTTGATTATTAATTCCTTCATTAACTTTATTGCTATTAAGTTCAATAGTAGAAACAGGAGTAGGTACTGGTTGAACAGTTTACCCCCCCTTGTCTTCTAATGTAGCTCATTCTGGATCGAGAGTGGATTTGGCTATTTTTTCTTTACATTTAGCCGGTATTTCTTCAATTTTAGGTGCTATTAATTTTATTACTACAGTAATTAATATACGATCTTCTATAATAACTTTAGATCGAACACCTTTATTTGTTTGATCAGTATTAATTACAGCAATTTTACTATTACTATCTTTACCAGTATTGGCTGGGGCAATCACAATATTGCTTACTGACCGCAATTTGAATACTTCTTTTTTTGACCCATCCGGTGGAGGTGATCCTATTTTGTATCAACATTTATTTTGATTTTTTGGTCATCCTGAAGTTTATATTTTAATCCTTCCTGGATTCGGACTAATTTCACATATTGTAACTCAGGAAAGTGGAAAAAATGAGTCTTTTGGATATGTTGGTATAATTTATGCTATAATATCAATTGGAATTTTAGGATTTGTAGTTTGAGCTCACCATATATTTACTGTTGGAATGGATGTTGATACACGAGCTTATTTTACGTCAGCAACTATAATTATTGCTGTACCTACAGGAATTAAAGTTTTCAGTTGATTAGCTACTATAAATGGTGTCCCTTTAAAGTTAAGAATTAGTACAATGTGATCTTACGGATTTGTTTTTCTATTTACTATTGGTGGGCTAACAGGTATTATTTTATCTAATTCTTCTATTGACGTAGCATTACATGACACTTATTATGTAGTTGCTCATTTTCACTATGTCTTGTCTATAGGAGCTGTATTTGCTATTATAGCGGGGTTTATTCAATGATATCCTTTGTTTGTTGGATTAACAATAAATGAATTATGATTAAAAATTCAATTTACATTTATATTTTTGGGTGTTAATTTAACTTTTTTCCCCCAACATTTTCTTGGTTTAAGTGGATTTCCACGACGTTATTCTGATTACCCAGATTCTTATACTTCTTGGAATAATCTTTCTTCTATTGGAAGTTTAATTTCATTTATAAGTGTAATAATCTTTATATTTATTTTATGGGAAAGTTTAATTTCTAAACGATTAGTTGTTTTTCCTATTGCTAATAGCTCATCCATTGAGTGACTTCAAAAATTACCTCCTGAGGAGCATTCATATGTAGAATTACCACTATTATTTAAATAGTACCTCTCTAATGTGGCAGAATTAAATGTTGTGAGCTTAAAATTCATTTATAAATATTAATATTTCTTTAGAAATTGCGACATGGTCAAATATTGTTTTTCAAGATTCTAACTCCCCAATTATAGAACAATTAATTATTTTTCATGATCATACAATAATAATTATTATATTTATTACTTTAATTGTTATTTATATTATATTGAATTTAATTTTTAGAAATAAATTAAATCGACAAATATTGGATGGACAACTTATTGAATTAACTTGAACTATTTTACCTGCTTTAATGCTTATTTTTATTGCTTTACCTTCATTGAAAATTTTATACATAATAGAGGAGATAAATAAACCTCTAATTACAATTAAGGTAATTGGTCATCAATGATTTTGATCATATGAATATTCAGATTTTAAAAAAATCGAATTTGATTCTTATATAAAACCAACTACTGAATTAAATCAAAATGAATTTCGTTTACTGGAAACAGATAATCATTTGGTTGTTCCAATTAATGTTGAAGTTCGTATGTTAATAACTTCATTTGATGTTATTCATTCATGAACTATTCCTGCGTTGGGAGTTAAGATAGATTCTTTTCCAGGTCGGATTAATCAAGCTAATCTTATAATAAACCGTCCGGGTTTATATTTCGGTCAGTGCTCAGAAATTTGTGGTGCTAATCATGGATTTATACCTATTGTAATTGAATCTATTAATTTGGATAAATTTTTTAACTGACTAATTAATTATTTATTAGGTTACTCAAAGCGAGTACTGGTCTCTTAAACCAATTTATAGTAATTATGCGTCTACTTCTAATAAAATTTATTTGAAGAATTTAGTTTAAAGTAAAACATAAATTTGTCAATTGTAAGATATTAGTAATAATAATTCTTTGCCTCAAATATCTCCAATATGGTGGACTTTACTTATAATTATATTTATTATTGCATTATTTATTATAATAACAATAATTTTTTTTAATTTATTTATTGATACTAAAATTACTTTAATAAAAATTAAAAGTAAAACTTCGATTTGAAAATGATAACAAATTTATTTTCTATGTTTGATCCATCAACAGGTATTTTTTCTTTAAATTGAATTAGTACTTTAATTTTTTTAATAATTATTCCCTTAAACTTTTGATTATTTCCTAATAAAATTAATTTTATATTTATAAAAATCACAAACACTTTAGTAAAGGAAATAAATATATTAATACCATATAAAGGGACTTCTTTAGTTATGATTAGTTTATTTATGTTTATTTTAATTAATAACGTTATAGGATTATTACCTTATTTATTTACTTCTTCTTCTCATTTAGTATACTCGTTAGCTATATCTTTGCCTATTTGAATTTCATTAATAATATATGGTTGAATTAATAAATATAACACTATATTTAGACACACTTTGCCTATAGGTACTCCTCCTATTTTAATACCTTTTATAGTTATAATCGAAACTATTAGAAATTTGATTCGGCCTGGTTCTTTATCAGTTCGTTTAACGGCTAATATAATTGCTGGTCATTTACTTATATCTTTATTGGGAAATAACTCAAGTAGTATAGTTTTAATTATTTCATTAATATTAATTTACCTTGTATTAATAGTATTTGAACTAGCTGTGGCCATTATTCAGTCTTACGTGTTTTTAACTTTAAGAACTTTATATTCAAGAGAAATTTAAATGAATAATCAACCATTTCATTTAGTTGATAAGAGACCATGGCCAATTACAGGATCAATTGGTTTAATGACAATTATATTAGGAACAATTATGATATTTCATAAATTTGAAATTTATTTGTTTTGACTAGGATTTTCAATTATTCTATTAACTATAATTCAATGATGACGTGATGTAATTCGGGAGTCTACATTTCAGGGTTTACATACTCAAAAAGTAGTTTTAGGAATAAAGTTAGGAATAATTTTGTTTATTTTATCTGAAATTTTATTTTTTTTTTCATTTTTTTGAGCATTTTTTCATAGTAGATTAACCCCTTCAGTGGAAATTGGTATTAATTGGCCTCCAAATGGTATTAAATCATTTAATCCATTGAATGTACCTATACTTAATACTATTATTTTATTAAGATCTGGAATTACTATTACTTGATCCCATAATTCTCTATTAAATAGAAATTTTAGACAGTCAATTCAAGGAATATTTCTTACTTTGGTTTTAGGATTATATTTTTCATTGATTCAAATTTATGAATATTTAGAAGCACCTTTTTGTATTTCAGATTCAATTTATGGGTCAATTTTTTTTATAGCAACTGGGTTTCATGGATTACATGTAATTATTGGAACAATTTTTATTTTAATTTCAATATTACGATCCATTAATTTACATATGTCAAAATTACATCATGTTGGGTTTGAATCTTCAATTTGATATTGACATTTTGTAGATGTAGTATGATTATTCCTTTATATTTCAATTTATTGATGAGGACGTTAAATTTATTTAATATAAAAAGTATGTTAAGCTTCCAACTTAAATGTTTCCTATGAAAGTAAGTAGTTAATTTAATTTTTATTCATTTTTTAACCACTTTAATTTTAAATTTAATTATTATAATTTTAATCATTTTAATTTCTAAAAAAACCATTATTGATTTTCAAAAATCTACACCATTTGAATGTGGTTTTAATCCTATAACCTACAAACGATTACCTTTTTCTATTCATTTTTTTTTAATTGCAGTTATTTTTTTAATTTTTGATATTGAAATTATTATTATTATTCCTATAATTATAACTATAAAGTTATCAATATTAATTTACTGATTATTAACATTAATTATATTTATTTTCATTTTGATTTTAGGTCTTTATCATGAATGACATAATGGGATACTTGATTGGACTAATTAGGATTATAGTTAACTATAATATTTGATTTGCATTCAAAAGGTGCTGAACAGCTATTCTTATTAATTTAACAGAGAAGTAATATAATACATTTAGTTTCGACCTAAAAATAGAGTCTAAACCCTCCATGTTTTAATTGAAACCAAAATGAGGTATTTTATTGTTAATAAAAAAATTGAATTTAATATTCCTATTAAAAGGGTTAAAGAAAATGAAAACAGCTGCTAACTGATTTCAAAGCGGTTTAATTCCGTTTGTCCCTTAAAATTTCTGTAATTTAAATTAAAATATTTTATTTTCATTAAAAATATGATTCATTAGGTAGTCCTGAAATTATTTTGAAATTAAATTTCCTCTATATCTTCAATATAACGCTCTATTAATTAAGCTACCAAAATTAGATTGAAATAAATATTCATATAATAAATGAAATTAATACGATTCCTATATTTATATTGGAATAAAATTGAATTATATTTGATATTTTAATTAAATATGATGAAATTCCTATTGGTCCATAAATTTCACCTCAATTTAATATATTTTTATTTCTAAATCTAGAAAAGTAAAAAACTACATATATATAATATGAATATCTAAACATTAATCATATATTAGTGAAAACGTAATAATTTAATTTAAAAATAAAATTTGATATTTCAATAAATTGTATACCTAAATAAAATCCAAGTGCAACCATTAGTAAAGGTAAAATTTTCATATAAAATGGAAATAGCATAAAGTTAAAATTGATAATTAATAATCATAAAATTACCCCCCCAAACATAATACTAATTAAAGTTAAAATAAAAATTCTAATTTTTATTAAATTAAAATTTTCAAAGAAAATTAAATGTGGGTTAAATTTTGAATTAACTATTGTAGAATAATAAAATAAACGTAATCTATAACAGCAAGTTAATCCAAGAGAAATAAAAAAGATAATATAATAAAATATGCTTAATGAATTTATTATTATAAATTCAATTACATTGTCCTTAGAATAAAATCCAGATAAGAATGGAATTCCACATAAAGCTATATTTGAAATATTAAAACAAGCTGTTGTGAAAGGTATTATATTAGACACAGACCCCATAATACGAATGTCTTGATTATCATTTATGTAATAAATAAAGATTCCACTGCATAGAAATAAAAGAGACTTAAATATTGCATGAGTTAATAAATGAAAAAAGGATAAATTTACTAATCCAATAAATAAAGATCTTATTATTAACCCTAATTGTCTTAAAGTAGATAAGGCGATGATTTTTTTTAAATCAAATTCATAATTGGCACATAATGAAGATATTAATATAGTAATTAAACTTAAAAATAAAAAAAAAAAATTGTTAAAAATTAATTGGTTGAAAAATCGAATTAATAAATAGACTCCAGCAGTTACTAAAGTTGATGAATGAACTAAAGATGAAACTGGGGTTGGAGCAGCTATTGCCGCAGGTAATCATGAAGAAAAAGGAATTTGTGCACTTTTAGTAAAAGATGAAATAATTACTAATCAAAATACTCAGCAATTATATAATTCTAAATAAAATAAAAAGTGTCATCTACCAAAAGATATAATTCAAGAAATAGAAATTAATAATCCAATATCCCCTAGACGATTAATTAAGCAAGTAATTAATCCTGCTAAGTATCTTTTTAATGAATTATAATAAATCACTAAGCAATACGAAACTAAACCTAAACCGTCTCACCCTAATATAATTCTTACTAAATTAGGACTAATAATTATCAACAACATACTAACTACAAATAAAATAACTAAGAAAATGAAACGATTACTTGAGTAACTATTAATCCCTATGTAATCTGATCTGTAAATAACAACTATAGATGAAATGATTAATACTACAGATATAAAAAGTAAACAAATTCAATCAATAAAAATTACATAACGTAAATTAAATGAATTAATTTCAAGTAATCTTCACTCAAAAAAAATTTTAAAATCTAATAAAATAAAAATTAAAAAGTAATAAAATGTAATTGTAGACATTAAAAATAAAAAAAAAGATCAATAAAAGTAAAAATTTAATTTAAACAAAACTTAAAGCTTTAAGCATCTAAGACCCCACAAATCTTAATTTTAAATTAAACTATTTAAGTAAAATCCTAAATTGTTTAAACCCATAATAATAAAAATAATAGGAAATAAATGAACAAATAAAAGTATATACTCTCGAATTGTACCTAATATATAAGAATAAAGAAAATTTAACTGACCATGTTGAGTATATCCAAATAAGTAAAATCTAAAACAAGATCCAAAAAATGAAATTATAATAAAATAAACAAATGAAGTTGGTCAATAAGAAATTATTCTATTTAAAATAATTAGCTCTGCAATAAAATTTAAGCTAGGAGGACAACCTATATTAAACACTCTAAATATAAATCAAAATAAAGTTATTCTTGGTATAAAAATTAATAGACCTTTATTAAGATAAAATCTACGTCTTAATAAACGCTCATAAGAAATATTAGCAAGACAAAATAATGCAGAAGAACATAAGCCATGTGAAATTATAATAAAGTAAGAACCTAAAATTCCTCATTTAGTTATTGTTAGTATTCCAGCTAAGCATATTCTTATATGTGAAATTGATGAATAAGCAATAAGTCTTTTAATATCTCCTTGAATAAAACAAATTATTCTCACTAAAACCCCCCCTGTGACTCTTAATGCGTATCAAATGTGGCTGTAAAAAAAAAACAAGTGTTCATGAATAAATATGAATCGAATAATTCCGTAGCCACCAATTTTTAAAAATAAACCGGCTAAAATCATGGAACCAGAAACTGGAGCTTGAACATGAGCTTTTGGTAATCAAAAATGAAATATAAATATAGGAAGCTTAACTAAAAAAGCTAAAGTTAAACATAAATTGGTAATGAAATTAAAATTAAAATTTAAAGTAAAATCAAAAAATAAAGAATTATATTTAATAAAAAAATGAGTAATTAAAAATAGAAGGGGTATGGAAGCGAAAATAGTATAAAAAAATAAATATAACCCGGAAATCAAACGTTCAGGTTGATACCCCCACCCAAAAATTAATATAATTAAGGGAATTAATCTAAATTCGAAATACATAAATATGATGAATATATTTAATGAGCAAAAAATTAAAATTAAAAGTAAAAGTAAAATTAAACAAGTTATTAAAAATAATATTATAAAAAATTTGTTTTCAACCAATAATAATATTGACATAATTATAAGTCCTACAATAATTAATCTTAATAAAATTAATGAAAATGAAATATTATCAATACCTAAATTATAAGAAATTGAAGAATAAAAATAATCAATAAAATTGGTTATAAATAAAATTAATATAAAAATTAAAGATAACTGAAATAAAATAAATGAATTACAAAAAATAACCATTGGGATCATAAAAACTAAATAAAAAATATAAATTATCATAAAAATAATGAATTAATATAGTCATTACCGTGACAACGAATTATATGAACTAGAACTCTTAATCCTAATACTCCTTCACAGACATAAAAAGTTATTATAAATAAATATAAGTACATAGAATAATTGAACATTAAACAATAAAATAAAACTATTATTAATAATCTAAGTACAATTATCTCAACTCTAATTAAGCACGAAAGAATATGCTTACGAATTAAAACAAATGACACTAATCTAAATGAAAATAAGAATAAAGTTAATAAATAATAAGTTATCATTAGTTTTTATAATTTAATTTAAAATAATGATTTTGTAAATCATAAATGAAGTCAATTCTTAAAGCATCAGCAAAGTAAATAAAACTTCTCAAACTTCCAAAGTTTAAATTTTAATAAATAAACTAAATGCTGAAATTAAAATAATACTAATTAAACTAATAATAATAATTAATATACTAATACCTATCATAAAAAATCCTATATCAATAGGAGCATTGTTATTATTACAAACAATATTGATAGTAAATTTAAACAATAAGGTTTCACAATCATCTTGATTAGCAATAATTACTTTTTTAATAATAATTGGGGGATTATTAATTATCTTTTCTTACATTAGTAGAATTGCCTCAAACGAAAAATTTAAATTAAATATTAATGTAACATTCTTAATTATTTCTATTTTTATAGTAACGGACGAATTTATCTTGGAAATTCAAATTAATGAAAATCAAGAAATTAATTATAATAAATTTAGAGACTTATCCATAATTAAAATTTATGGACAAAAATCAATATTTATAACTATTATACTAGTAATCTACCTATTAGTAACAATAATTTCAGTATCAAAAATTGTTAATCATCATAAAGGACCATTACGATCATTTAAAAATTAATGAATAAACCAATACGAAAATTAAACCCTGTTTTTAAAATTATAAACTATTCAATCATTGATTTACCAGCTCCTATTAATATTTCAATATGATGAAATTTTGGAGTAATATTAGGAATATGTTTATTAATACAAATAATAACAGGAATTTTATTATCAATACACTACAATGCAAGAATTGAAGGTGCATTCAATAGAATTTCACACATTATACGAGATGTAAATTATGGGTGATTAATACGATCAATTCATTCAAATGGAGCATCTCTATTTTTTATTTGTATATATATTCATACAGGACGGGGAATTTATTATGGTTCATATAAATTTAAGAAGACATGAACTATAGGGGTTATAATTATATTAATAACAATAGCTACAGCATTCTTAGGTTATGTCTTACCTTGAGGACAAATATCATTTTGAGGAGCAACAGTAATTACTAACTTACTTTCAGCAATTCCTTGACTAGGGGTAGAAATTGTAAGATGAATTTGAGGAGGATTTTCAGTTGATAACGCAACGTTATCTCGATTTTTTAGAATTCATTTTACATTACCATTTATTATTTTAATAATAGTTATTATTCACATTTTTTTCCTACACTTAACAGGATCTAATAACCCTGTAGGAATTAATTCTAACACTGATAAAATTCCATTTCATCCTTACTTTTCAATTAAAGATTTAATAGGTTTAATTATAATTTTCAATTTATTAATTATACTAAATTTCACTGAACCTTTTATATTATCAGATCCTGACAATTTCATTAAAGCAAATTCTTTAATTACTCCAATTCATATTCAACCTGAATGATATTTCTTGTTTGCATATGCAATTTTACGCTCAATTCCTAATAAATTAGGAGGAGTTTTAGCACTTATATTTTCAATTATAATTTTAATAATTTTACCATTTTCAATAAAAATAAAATTTAAGGGAATAATATTTTACCCAATTAATCAAATCAACTTTTGAATTTACACTAGAATATTAATGATATTAACTTGAATTGGTATAAAACCGGTAGAATACCCTTACATCAACATAGGTATAGCACTTTCAATTATATATTTTTTGTACTTTATTATTGATCCTATTATAACTAAATTTTGAGATAAATTAACTAATTAAGCTATTTAGCTTATAATAAAGCGTTTACTTTGAAAGTAAAATTAAAGGTATTAACTTATTAGCTTAACAAATAAAAATGATAAAAAATCAAAGACTTAAAGAAAACAAACATAAAGATATAATTTAAAGATATAGGTAAATAACATTTTCAAGCTAAATACATCAATTTGTCATAACGATATCGAGGTAAAGTACAACGAATTCAAATAAAAAAAAAACACATAAAAACAACCCTAATAAAGAAAATGAAAGAATTAAAATTACCCCCTATATAAATAATTACAGTTAAAACTCCAATGAAAATAATTCTGGAATACTCAGAAATAAAAAGAAGAGCAAAACCACTACCCCCATATTCAATATTAAAACCAGAAACTAATTCACTTTCACCCTCAGAAAAATCAAAAGGAGTTCGATTTGTTTCAGCCAAACAACAAGAAATTCAACAAAAAAATATAGGAATAGAAAAATAAAAAAATCAACATAAATTTTGAATTAAATAGAAATCAATAAAATTATATCTTTCACACAAAAAAAAATAACACAATAAAATAATTGATAAAGAAACTTCATAGGAAATAGCTTGAGATACTCTACGTATACAACCCAATAAAGAATAAATTCTATTCGAAGATCAACCACAAATAATTAATCCATAAATTCTAATTCTAGAGCAACATAAAAAAAAAAGTAAACCATAACTGAAATTTAAACAATTAACATAAAATGGAAATAAACATCATACAAATAAAGAATAAATTAAACTAAATAAAGGACAAATATAATAAATAATAAAATTAGAATTAACAGGAAATAATTGTTCCCTCAAAAATAATTTTAAACCATCACTAAAAGGTTGCAATAAACCAAAATAACCTACTTTATTTGGACCTTTACGATTATGACAATACCCTATAACTTTACGTTCAAGTAAAGTAAAAAACCCAACGGAAATCAAAACCATTAAAATTAAAAAAAAACAAGTAATTAAATAAACTATTGAATGTAATTTAAATTACTTAATTAAATTCTAAATTTAATACATAAATCTGACAATTCAATAAAAATAAATTAATAAAATAAAAATTATAAACTTTCTACTTGGTCCTCTCGTACTAAAGTAAATTAATTTATACTAAGATAGAAACCAACCTGGCTCACACCGGTTTGAACTCAAATCATGTAAGAATTAAAAAGTCGAACAGACTTAATTGTAAAGAAACTGCCCCAAACATTAATCTTAATTCAACATCGAGGTCGCAAACTTCAATATAAATAAGAACTCCCCATTAAAATCACGCTGTTATCCCTAAGGTAATTTTAACTTAAACCTTTATAAAGAATCAATAAAACTTAAATAAAAGAATAAAGTAAATAAAGATTAAATTTAATTATCACCCCAATAAAAATTAAATAAAAAAACTAAATTAATTATATAAAATTAAATTTTATTAATTAAAATAAATTCTATAGGGTCTTATCGTCCCAAATAAAAAATTTAGCCTTTTAACTAAAAAGTTAAATTCAAATAATAAATTAAATTAAAATAAATTTCTCATTGATTCATTCATACCAGCCCTCAATTAAAGAACTAATGATTATGCTACCTTCGTACAGTCAAAATACTGCAGCCATTTAAAATAATCATAGAGCAGAACTTACTTTTAATTAAATCTAAAAGAAATGTTTTTGATAAACAATTGGAAACTAAAATTGTTGAATTCAAATTAATAATTTAGAAATTATACTAATTAAATCAATATAAAAACTAAATTAAAAATAATTAAATAAAAATTATAAAAAAATAAATAAAAAAAAATCATAACACTAAAAATAAATTTATTAAAAACTAAAATCAAAATTTTAAAGATAAAGAACTTAAGAATATTTTAATTATACTTAAATATAAAGCTTAACCATTATAAAATAAAATTAAAATTTTAAAACTAATAAAACAAAATAATTCATAATTAAATTAAATCTAAAATAACCAGATATAAAAAAAAACGAATAACTTATAATTACTAATAAAAAATAAATAAAATTTATACAACAATTAAAATTAATCTAAATTAAATATTTTAAATTCGGGAAAAATAAAAATAAATTAAAATAATAAATTCACCCTGAAACAAAAGGTACTAAAAAATAAAACTTAAATAAATAGAAATAAATATTAATAAAAAAATACAATAATATATTTATGATACTAAAAAATAAATTAAATAAAACATAAAAAAAAAATAAATTTATAATCAAAAAAAATATTAAATATCAACTCAATGTAAATGAGGTACTTTTAAATTAAGCTACATTTTGAATCAAATTACACTTTCCAGTACAATTACTTTGTTACGACTTGTCTCAACTAAAATGAGAATGACGGGCAATATGTACATGAATCATAAAAATTTCAATATAAAAAATTATTTAAAATTACTATTAAGTCCTATTTCAAAAAATTAACAATAATTATAATACAAAAATAAATAAAATTGAAGTAATCCAAATTTACTTTAATAAAACTGCACCTTGACCTAATATTATTTTTAAAAAAAAATTAAAAATTAATTCTAAGAAAATAATACTTAACATAGAGATATACAAATAAAATTAAAGTGAAAACTATCGTGGTGTATCAATTATAATTCAAATTCCCCTAATTAAAAATCACTGCCAAATTATTCAAATTTCATGGAACATAACCATTAATAATAAAACAAAAATAAATAAATCAATTAATAATAGGGTATCTAATCCTAATTTAAAATAAGGACTTAAAATAAATTAACTAAAGAAAATTAAATCAAATAAAAAATTCCACCTAAATTAAAAAAATATAATTCAATAAAAAAAAATAATGATTAAAAAATTAACTTATTTAAATTGTATAACCGCAAATGCTGGCACAACTTTCATTTAAATTTAATAATTAATTTAATAAAAATGAATATAATAAAAAAAACTATTTACTGAAAAAGAAATAAATCTATCATAATACATATAAATTCATTAAAAAATTAATTAAAAAGAACAAATCAAACTCAATTTATTAAAAATTAAAAAAAACACAGAACATAAATAATAAAAATCACTAAAATAAATGATTCTAAAGCTATCCTACCCTTAAAAATCAAAAATCAATGTAAGTAAAAAATTAAAATTAATACCAAATTAAATTTATTAAAAATTAAAAAAAACACAGAACATAAATAATAAAAATCGTTAATTTTTAAGTGATAAACATTCGGAAAAAATTTTATTTAATTAAATTATTAAAAAATAAAAAACAATTATTAATTTTTTTAGATTATTTGTATTTTTTTTATTTTTCAATCTTTTTTTTTTTTTTTTAAAAAAAAAGATTGAATCCATTAAAAAAAATATATTTATTTTAAATTAATATTTTATATTATTTGAAAAATATATTTAATCAATTATTTTAATTTTTAAATTTTATAATTAAAGTTTTAATAGATTTTATTTTTTTTATTTTTTTTATTAGAATTATGTTTATATATTAAATATTTAATACCTAATAATAGTTTAATTAAATACTTCAGAAAGAAATATATAATTATATATTTATATATATATATATATATATATATACCTAATAATAGTTTAATTAAATACTTTAGAAAGAAATATATAATTATAAGTTTATTTATTTCTTTTTAATATATTTATATATATATATTAAATATTTAATACCTAATAATAGTTTAATAAATATCTATATATATATATATATATTTATATATTTAAATATATTTATATATATATATTAAATATTTAATACCTAATAATAGTTTAATTAAATACTTTAGAAAGAAATATATAATTATAAGTTTATTTATTTATTTTTAATATATTTATATATAAATTATAAATATTTAATAAATAATAATAGTTTAATTAAATACTTTAAAAATAAATATATAATTATAAATTTATTTATTTTTTTTTAATATATTTAATAAATATTAAATATTTAATATTTAATAATAACAACTTTAAATTGAATTTTAATTTTAATTATAAATTAATAATTATTTAATTTATATTAATTATATATTTTTAATTAAATATAAATAAAATAAAGAATTATATATAATTAAATCTACCCTCTTTATATTAGAGGGTAGATTTATTAATTAATAATAGTATTATAATTAAGTCTTAATTATAATTAAATAATTAATATTTTTTAATTAATATATATATAAATTATATATATTTAAATTTAAATAAATAATAAAAATAATTTTATTAAAAATAAATATGTTATCAAATAAAT